AGCTAGGGTGTTTGTTTGTTTGTTTGTTTGTTTGTTTGTTTGTTTGTTTGTTTGTTTGTTTGTTTGTTTGTTTGTTTGTTTGTGTGTTTGTTTGTTTGTTTGTTTGTTTGTTTGTTGGGTGTGTGGTGTTTGGTGTTTGGTGTTTGGTGTGTGGTGTGTGGTGTTTGGTGTTTGGTGTCTGGTGTTTGGTGTTTGGTGTGTGGTGTTTGGTGTGAGGGGAGTTTCATTAATAATTTTGTGATGTTTGTGTGTAAAATTTAACATGATAAACACGATGACATGAATGTTAATTTTTTAATGTAACTCCAGTGCTGAGGACGAATTAAAATCAAAGAATAAAATACATGATGAAAATATGATGGATGACGTTGAAAGTATAACTTGAAAACCCAGTGGTGTTGGTTAGAAAGTTAGAGGAATGGTAAAAATTGTAAAATATGTCCAGCGACCATAAACTAAAAAGCAACATAGCTTAGTAGTATGTGGATACTCCATAACCAAGTGCTACTCAAAGTGCATCAGTGTCACGGTGAGACTCAAAATACGCCAACCGTCTCATTCAGCAATACTTGAAAGAGAGAAAAGGCCCGGGGGCCATTGATGCTCAGGTCAAGAGATTGTATGCTCCGCGCCAGCCACCGGGGGGTCCGTTGAAGTTACCCAGAAAAAAAAAAAGAACCAACCGCGCTAAAAAGGGAAAATGCCGCGATTAAGAAAGAGATGAAATATCAAGTGCCAACCAAATGTCTCGTGAAAAGAAGGATATGGGGGTTAGTCAGTCCATGGCCCTGAAGTAGGAACCAGTGGCGCAAAAGTGCAAGTCATGTTAGGGTTTAGGGGGAAAGAATGGGCCTGAAGCTGGTAACGTAGGACATTCTCGTGCGGTGCGTTGTCAGGTTCTCGTGAGAAGATCGATTAATAAATGACCTGGTCCTCTGGTTACCGGTACTGTGAGAGTTATTTGTGTTGTTTTGTCCGGCTACCATTAATTCTAATATCCTTGAGAACCCTCCGTGTCTGAGAGAACTTGCTATGTAATTCGTAGACTGTTATGGTTTTAGTCCGTCTCTAGAGTGTTACTTTAGTTTGGGCATTGCATTGTTTATTCCCTGTGGAGGGGTAGTTCTTGAAGTGTTGGTTATGTCTTTCGTGGCTGTTATGTATTATGTACTATAAAGTGGGTCCTTTGGTAATACATGGATTAATGTAATGAGGACAAGAATACTTAATGCAATAAGTACATAGTAAAGTGATTAAAATTAGAAGAGTCCCCATAATATGGGGGGAGGGGGGGCATACGAAGTCGTTTCTGTAGTTGAATAGAACAACGGTGGTTTTTCAAGCCACAGGACTTGGATGAGAGCCAAGCAGAAATTGTGATATATTTTATGTTGTTCCTAGGTCTATGTTTTGTGTTGGGGGGTTTGGCGGTTGCATCTAATCCGTCTCCATATTATGGGGTGGTTGGTTTGGTATTGTCCTCTGTTGTTGGGTGTGGGTGGTTGATGAGTCTTGGGCTTTCTTTTGTATCGTTAGTGCTGTTTATGGTGTATTTGGGGGGAATGTTAGTGGTTTTTGTTTATTCTGTGTCTTTGGCTGCGGATCCGTTTCCAGAGACTTGGGGGGATTGACGGGTTATAGGGTACGGGTTGGGTTTTGTGTTAGTGTTGGTTTTGGGAGTGGTAATAGGGGTCCCTGCTGGAGGGTGGAAGTTTGAAGTGGGGACTGTTGATGGGGTGGAAATGTTTTTTGTTCGGATGGATTTTGGCGGGGCGGCGCTGTTTTATTCTTGAGGGGTGGGGCTGTTTTTAATTGCGGGGTGGGGGTTGCTGTTGACGTTGTTTGTTGTCTTAGAGCTTGTGCGGGGCTTATCGCGCGGAGCTATCCGTGCGGTTTAGTTGGTTTTAAGCGGCGGGGGGGGTCAGAGAATAGTTTAATGGAAAATGCCAGCTTTGGGAGTTGGAGATAAAGGTTTGAGTCCTTTTTTTCTGATTGGTGGAAAACTCTAAGAAGGGGTGTAATCTTCACTCTTTGGTTTACAAGACCAATGTTTTTATAAACTATTAGAGTATTATTAATAGTTGAGTATTTTGTTCTCTAGGGCACTTGTGAGGGGGAAGAGGATAAGGAGGATGGTGAAGTAGGTTAAGGATGCGATTTGGCCGACGATGATGAATGGGTGTTCTACTGGTTGGCTTCCCACTCAGGTGAGGATGAGTAGGTTGGCTACGATTCAGAAGAGGAGTTGGGAGAAGGGTCGGAATGTTATTGTGCGTTGTTTTGACATGTGAAGGAGGGGGGCTAGGAATAGTACTAGGACGGAGGCGGCTAGTGCTAGTACGCCTCCAAGTTTGTTTGGAATGGATCGGAGGATAGCATATGCGAATAGGAAGTATCATTCGGGTTTAATATGAGGGGGTGTGACTAGAGGGTTAGCAGGAGTAAAGTTTTCTGGGTCTCCTAAAAGGTTGGGGGAGAATATGGCTAGAGTTAAGAGGGGGGTTATTATTAATAGGAAGCCTAGGATGTCTTTTGTGGAGAAGTATGGATGGAATGGGATTTTGTCGCAGTTTGATGTGATACCTAGGGGGTTGTTGGAGCCGGTTTCATGGAGGAAGGTTAAGTGGATGAATGTGAGACCTGCAATTATGAAGGGGAGGAGGAAGTGGAGGGCAAAGAATCGGGTTAGTGTTGGGTTATCTACAGAGAATCCACCTCAGGCTCATTCTACAAGAGTTTGGCCGATGTAGGGGATGGCTGAAAATAGGTTGGTAATGACTGTGGCGCCTCAGAATGATATTTGTCCTCATGGGAGGACATAGCCTACGAAGGCTGTTGCTATTAGGGTGAGTAGGAGAATTACTCCTGTGTTTCAGGTTTCTTTGTATAGGTAAGAGCCGTAGTAGAATCCTCGTCCGATGTGTAGGTAGATGCAAATGAAAAAGAATGAGGCGCCGTTTGCATGAAGGTTTCGGATTAGTCATCCGTATTGGACATTTCGGCAGGTGTGGGCGACGGATGTGAAGGCCAAGGTGGTGTCTGCGGTGTAGTGTATGGCGAGTAGGAGGCCTGTTAGGATTTGTGTTATTAAGCATAGGCCTAGGAGGGATCCGAAGTTCCATCAAGCTGAGATGTTTGATGGTGTGGGAAGGTCGATTAGTGAGTCGTTAACTATTTTGAGTAGGGGGTGGGATTTGCGTGGATTGGGGGCCATTGGTGTTTGGTTTATGTTGATAGGAGGATGATGAGAATTGATAGGGCGAAGGAGCCTAGGTATGTTTTGATTAGGCCGGAGTGTATGGTGGTTGAGGTTTTAGCTATTATCAGTTGTAGGTCGGCTAGGCCTTCGGGCCCTATTTTTTTGTATCAGGACAGGTCGATTAGGTGGGATGCGATTTTTTGTCCGCTGTTTAGTAGGGCTTTTGATGAGGACCGGTGGGTTAGTGGGTTGAAGTATCCTAATGAGGAGGAGAAGTTTAGGTATGCGTTTTGTTTTGGTCGGGTTAGAGCTAGGGTTGCTTTTGAAAGTTCTAGGGCGAGGATGATCCCTGCTATTGTGACGATTAGGGCGGCAGTTTTTGTAATTGTTGGTATTGTTATTGGGGGAGTTTTACATGGGATTAGGTAGGATGTGATGAGCAGGCCTGCGAGGATGCTGCCGAAAGCAAGGCGTAGGATGGGGGATGTGATTTTAGTGTTGTTTTCATTTATGGGGGTGAGTGTGGCGATTCGTGTGAAATTGGTTTGGACTAAGAGGGCTATGCGGGTGCTGTAGGTTGCAGTGAATGAGGTGGCTAGGAGGGTTAGTAGGAGGGCTCAGGAGTTTAGGTAAGAGGTGTTTAAGTTTTCGATGATTAGGTCTTTTGAGTAGAATCCTGCTAGGAATGGGGTTCCTATTAGGGCTAGGTTGCCGATGGTTAAACAGGAGGTTGTTATTGGGAGTGTTTTTTGTAATCCTCCTATTTTTCGAATGTCTTGTTCTCCATTGAGGCTGTGGATAATTGAGCCAGAGCATAGGAATAACATGGCTTTGAAGAAGGCGTGGGTTGAAATGTGTAGGAAGGCGAGTTGGGGGAGATTTAGTCCGATGGTGACTATTATTAATCCTAGTTGGCTCGATGTGGAGAAGGCAATGATTTTTTTGATATCGTTTTGGGTTAGTGCACAGATGGCGGCGAATAGCGTGGTTAGGGCTCCTAAGCAGAGGCAGATGGCCAGGGCAGTTTGGTTGCTGGATAGTAAGGGGTGGGTTCGAATTAGTAGGAAAATTCCAGCTACTACTATGGTGCTGGAGTGTAGTAGGGCAGAGACTGGTGTGGGGCCTTCTATTGCGGCGGGTAGTCAGGGGTGTAGTCCGAATTGGGCGGATTTTCCCGTGGCGGCGAGGATGAGGCCCAGTAGGGGGAGGATTGGGGCTTGTGGTGGGGGGAGCTGATGTAGCTCTCAGGTGTTCGTGGAGGAAGCTAGTCACGCTATGCTTAGAATTAATCCAATGTCTCCTACTCGGTTGTATAGGACAGCCTGTAGGGCAGCAGTGTTGGCTTCTGCTCGTCCATATCATCAGCTGATAAGTAGAAAGGATATAATGCCTACGCCTTCTCAACCAATGAATAGAAGAAATATGTTGTTGGCTATGGTTAGGGTGAGTATGGCGATTAAGAATGTTAGGAGATATGAGAAGAATTTTGTGATGTGGGGGTCTGATGCTATGTATCATGATGCAAATTGTAGGATAGATCATGTGACAAATAGTGCGATGGGTAGGAATATTATGGAGTATTGGTCTATTTTTAGGCTTAGTGGGATTTTAAAGTTTATGATGAATTTTCATTCTCAATTGGTGGTGATATTGTCTGTGCCGGAGTAAATAAACAGGGTTGCTGGAATTAAGCTAGTAAGGAAGGCAGTTTTTACGGCATATGTGGTGGCGTGAGGGGAATTTTTTAAGGTTTTTGATGCGAGTGGAAGTAGAATTGGAGTTAGGATGATTAGTATTGTGAGGAGTATGAGAGTGTTGAGGAGTAATGTGGGTTCGGTTATTTTTACTTTTACTTGGATTTGCACCAAGATGGGTGGTTCCTAAGACCAGTGGATTAGCTGTTATCCTTTAAAAGTTTAAGGGGACTGAGGTTTTAAGCTCAGGTACGAGAGTTAGCAGTTCTTGTTGGTTTGGACCTCCCCTCGGCAGGTAAGAAGAATTTAACTTCTATTTTTAGGATCACAGACTAATGTTTTGATTAAACTATACTTGCATGAGGGGAGAGTGTCTGGAGATTAGGTTAGGCTTTAGAATTAGTAGGAGTAGTGGGATAATATGGAGAGCTATTAGGAGATGTTCTCGTGAGGTTGAGTTTTGTATGTGGGTGATGTGGTCTGGCAGTGGGCCTCGTTGGGTGGTGGTAAATATGAATAGGGTGTATGAGGCTGTTAGGAATGTTGCGGCTCCAGTTATGAGGATGGTGAGGGGGGATCAGTTGAATAGTGCGATTATAATGGTTAGTTCGGCTATCAGGTTTGTTGTTGGGGGGAGGGCTATGTTTGTGAGGTTGGCCAGTAGTCATCAGGTTGCTATGAGTGGGAGGAGGGGTTGGAGGCCTCGGGCGAGGAGAAGAATACGGCTGTGGGTTCGTTCGTAGTTTGTATTGGCTAGGCAGAAAAGTATTGAGGATGTTAGTCCGTGTGAGATTATTAGAATTATTGCTCCTGAAAATGATCAGTGGGTCTGGATTATGCATGCGGCGATGACTAGTCCCATATGGCTGACAGAGGAGTAGGCGATGAGCGATTTTAGGTCTGTTTGTCGAAGGCAGATGGAGCTGGTTATGAGGGCTCCTCACAAAGCTAGTGCGAGGAATGGATAGCATAGGACGTTTGGGATGGGTCCTGTTAATAAGGTGATTCGTATAATGCCGTATCCACCTAGTTTGAGGAGAAGGGCGGCAAGTAGTATTGAACCTGCGATTGGGGCCTCTACGTGGGCTTTGGGTAGTCATAAGTGTAGGCCGTATAGGGGCGCTTTTACTATGAATGCTGTTAAAAGGGCTAGGTTGGATAATAAGTTTGTTCATGAGTTCGGGGTTGGGGGGGAGTGAAGTCCTAGGATCGTGAGGTGTAGTGTTCCGGTTTGTGTTTGTAGGTGAAGGATTGCTACTAGTAGGGGGAGGGAGCTGGCCAGGGTGTAGAATAGTAAGTAGATGCCAGCGCTTAGGCGTTCTGGTTGGTTTCCTCATCGGGTGATGAGAATGAGGGTTGGGATTAATGTGGCTTCGAATGAGATGTAGAATAGGGTAAGTTCTGTGGTTGAGAAGGCTAGGAGGATGAATGGTTGGATTATGATAAGGGTTGTAATGTAGATTCGTTTTCGGGTGGGGGGTTCATGTTGGAGGTGATTTTGGCTTGCTAGAATTATTAGTGGGAGGAGTCAGCATGACAGGACTATCAGGGGGGCGGAGGTTTGGTCGATTCCAGTTCATTGGGTGAGGTTTTTGTAAGGGTAGTATGAGGGTAGGATCCATTGGATGCTTAGGGTGGCAATTGCAAAGCTGTGTGTGACGGTGTTGATTCATAGAAATTTTTGTGGGGATAGGAGTGCTGTGGGGAGGAGTATTATTGTGGGTAAAATGATTTTTAACATTGTAGGAGGTTTAAGTTGTGTAGGTGGTCGGAGCCGTGGGTTCGTGTGGAGGCGACTAGCATTGCTAGGCCTGTGCCCGCTTCGCAAGCTGAAAACGCGAGCATTAGGATTGGTAGTAGAGTGGAGGATGTTATTGAGTTTTCGGCCGGCCACATTGATAGTGCAATGTATATGGATAGTATTATACTTTCTAGGCATAGGAGGGCGGAGACCAGGTGGGTTCGATGAAAAGCTAGTCCTAGTATGCTTAGGGTAAATGCTGAGTAGAAGCTTAGATGTATGAGAGACATGAAGAAGGTCATAGGGTCTAGCTATGATTTGCTGAGTCGAAATCAGCTGTCTTTGGTTAGACTAACTTTCTTATTCTGCTCACTCTAGGCCCCCTTGAGTTCATTCGTAGATTAACCCTAGGGTGAGTAGGAAGGTGATAGTGAAGGTTCAGGTTAGGGTGGTAGTTGGGGATTGAAGTTGTATTGCTCATGGGAGGGGGAGAAGAAGAGCGATTTCAAGGTCGAATAGAAGGAATAAGATGGCTACTAAGGAAGAATCGGATAGAGAAGGGGAGTCGAGCAGAGCCAAGTGGGTCGAATCCACATTCGTATGGAGATAGTTTTTCTGAGTCTGGTGTGATTTGAGCGAGTCAGAAGTTTAATGTGATTAGGATGGCTGTGAGTGCAAGGGATAGGGTGAGTATAAATGTAATTATGTTGATTGCTCTTCTCTGGGGTTGAACCAGATTTTAGAGATTGGAAGTCAATTGTAATTAGTATACTAGAAGAGCAAGATCCTCATCAGTAGATGGAAATATAGAGGAATAATCAGATGACGTCTACGAAGTGTCAGTATCATGCTGCTGCTTCGAAGCCAAAGTGATGGTTGGGCGTGAAGTGGAATTTGATTAGGCGGAGGAGGCAGACTAATAGGAAAGAGGATCCGATGATTACGTGGAGGCCATGGAATCCTGTGGCGACGAAGAATGTAGAGCCGTATACCCCGTCGGCGATTGAGAATGGGGCCTCGTGGTACTCCATTGCTTGAAGTGCTGTGAAATATAGTCCCAGGAGGACTGTTAGGGTTAGTGCTTGAGTTGCCTGTTTTTGGTGACCTTCTGTAATGCTGTGATGGGCTCATGTCACGGTGACACCTGAAGCTAGTAGAATGGTTGTGTTTAATAGTGGTACGTCCATGGGGTTTAGGGGTTGGATGCCCGTTGGGGGTCACTGTCCACCTAGTTCTGGGGTGGGGGCTAGGCTTGAGTGGAAAAATGCTCAGAAGAAGCCTAGGAAGAAGAAGGCTTCGGATGCAATGAACAGGATTATTCCGTATCGAAGGCCTTTTTGGACTGTTGGGGTGTGGTGGCCTTGGAATGTTCCTTCTCGTACGATATCTCGTCATCATTGTATTATTACTAGGAGTGTAGAGAGAAGACCTAGGGATAGGAGGTTCATGGAGTTGTGGTGGAATCATATGATGAGCCCTGAGGTGGTTAGTAGGGCGGCGGCTGCTCCGAAGAGGGGTCAGGGGCTTGGGTCTACTATGTGATAGGAATGAGCTTGGTGGGCCATTAGATGTTTTCTTGTAAGTAAAGGCTTAGCAGGAGTACAAATACATAAGCTTGAATTATAGCTACTGCTACTTCTAGGATGGTTAGTAGGAGTAATACGCAGGCGGTTAGGATGGAGATGGCAGGTATGATGGAAAATAGGGCTGCGGTGGCGGTTGAGATGAGTTGGATTAGTAGGTGTCCTGCTGTTAGGTTGGCTGTAAGGCGTACTCCTAAGGCTAGGGGGCGGATTAGTAGGCTGGTGGTTTCGATTATAATTAGGGCCGGAATTAGTGGGGTAGGTGTACCTTCGGGTAGTAGGTGGCCTAGTGAGGCAGATGGTTGGTTGCGTAGGCCTGTAAGGAGGGTGGCTAGTCACAGTGGGAAGGCTAGTGCTAGATTTATGGATAGTTGTGTAGTTGGGGTAAATGTGTATGGGAGAAGGCCAAGAAGGTTAATTGAGAGGAGGAAGATCATTAGAGATGACAGGATAAGGGCTCATTTATGGCCTTTTTTATTTAGTGGGGTTATTAGTTGTTTTGTGATTGTATAGATGAATCAGGATTGTAGGGTGGAGATTCGATTGGTGACTCATCGATTGCGGGGGGAGGGGAGTAGTAGGGCTGGAAATAGTAGTGAGATGAGGATTAGTGGGATTCCTAATAGGTGGGGGCTTATAAACTGATCGAAAAAGCTTAGGTTCATGGTCAGGGTCAGGGTAAGGTTTTTGTTTCTATGGAGGTTTTTTCTGAGGGGGCATTGGTGGGTGTGAATGATAGGAGTTTGGGTTGGATAATAAGTGAAAAGGCCAATCATGATAGGATTATGATGAATAGTCAGGGATTGGGGTTGAGTTGGGGCATGTCATTAGGGAGGTTTAGTGGTCCTCTATTTCTAGCTTAAAAGGCTAGTGCTGTGGCATAGCTTCCTAATGGTTAAGATGATAGGAGGGCAGATCAGCTCTCGAAGTGTTGGAGGGGAGTTGATTCTACTACAATTGGCATATAGCTGTGGTTGGCTCCGCAGATTTCTGAGCACTGGCCGTAGAAGATGCCCGGTCGTGTGGCAATAAATGATGTTTGGTTAAGTCGTCCTGGAATGGCGTCGGTCTTTACCCCTAAAGTTGGAATTGCTCAAGAATGGAGTACGTCGCTGGCGGTAACGATGATGCGGATTGGGGATTCTATTGGGATGACAACTCGGTGGTCTACTTCTAGTAGGCGGAAGTGGCCTAGTGGTAGTTCTGTTGTTGGGATTATGTATGAGTCGAATGTTAGGTCTTTGAAGTCTGTGTATTCGTAGGATCAGTATCATTGGTGTCCGATAGCTTTTAGTGTGAGGTCAGGTTCGTCAATTTCATCTATTATGTATAGGATCTGTAGAGATGGGAGGGCGAGTAGAATGAGGACGATAGCTGGCAGGATTGTTCAGATTAGTTCTACTTCTTGGGCGTCTACAGTGTTTGAAGATAGTTTTTCTATTAGTATTAGGGTTAGCAGGTATAGTACTAAGCTGCAAATTGCGAGTGCAACTATGAGGGCGTGGTCGTGAAATTCGACAAGTTCTTCTATGATGGGGGATGAGGCGTCTTGAAATCCTAGTTGGGAGTGGTTGGCCATTTAAGATGTACAGGGTTTTCACCTATGATTTAGTCTTGACAAGGCTATGTAATGGTTTTACTAACATCTCATAAGAAAGAAGCATAGGTGGTTTAATGCAATTGGCTTGAAACCAGTGTATGAGGGTTCGACTCCTTCCTTTCTTGGATTTGGACGAAAGCGGGTTCTTCGAAGGTGTGGTAGGGGGGAGGGCAGCCGTGGATTCATTCGATGTTAGTGGCTGTTAATTCTGGCTGTAAGACTTTTCGTTTTGAGGCGAGAGCTTCTCAGATGATGAATATTAGCATGATTACGGCTGTTATCGAGATGAGTGAGCCGATGGAGGATAGGGTGTTTCATAGAGTGTAGGCGTCTGGGTAGTCTGAGTATCGTCGGGGCATGCCTGCGAGGCCTAGGAAGTGTTGTGGGAAGAAGGTTAGGTTTACGCCTGTGAATATTACTCCGAAGTGAGCTTTAGCTCAGGTGGGGTGAAGTGTGAATCCTGTGAATAAAGGGAATCAGTGGGTGAATCCTGCTAGAATTGCAAATACAGCCCCTATTGACAGTACGTAGTGGAAGTGGGCGACTACATAATATGTGTCATGTAGTGCAATGTCTAGTGAGGAGTTTGCTAGGACTACTCCTGTAAGTCCTCCTACTGTAAACAGGAAGATGAATCCTAGGGCCCATAGTATTGGTGGGTCTCATTTGATAGTCCCTCCGTGCAGTGTGGCTAATCAGCTAAAGACTTTGATTCCGGTTGGGATGGCAATGATTATTGTAGCGGATGTAAAGTATGCTCGTGTATCCACGTCTATGCCTACTGTAAATATGTGGTGGGCTCATACAATAAAGCCGAGGAATCCAATGGATAGCATGGCTCATACCATGCCTATGTAGCCGAATGGCTCTTTTTTACCGGTGTAGTAGGTTACTACGTGGGAGATGACTCCGAATCCTGGAAGAATGAGAATGTATACTTCGGGGTGGCCGAAAAATCAGAATAGGTGTTGGTATAAGATGGGATCTCCTCCTCCAGCTGGGTCGAAGAATGTGGTGTTTAGGTTTCGATCTGTGAGTAGTATGGTAATTCCAGCGGCGAGCACTGGGAGTGAGAGGAGAAGTAAGACAGCAGTAATAAGGACGGATCAGACAAATAGGGGTGTTTGGTATTGTGAGAGGGCGGGCGGTTTTATGTTGATTGCGGTGGTGATAAAGTTGATAGCTCCTAGGATAGATGAGATGCCGGATAGATGCAGAGAGAAAATGGCGAGGTCTACTGATGCGCCTGCGTGGGCTAGGTTGCCGGCTAGAGGGGGGTAGACGGTCCATCCTGTGCCCGCGCCTGCTTCTACAGTGGAGGAGGCGAGGAGTAGTAGGAATGATGGTGGTAGGAGTCAAAAGCTTATGTTGTTTATGCGGGGGAATGCTATGTCGGGGGCTCCAATTATTAGGGGGACTAGTCAGTTTCCAAAACCTCCGATTATGATTGGTATGACCATGAAGAAAATTATTACAAAGGCATGGGCGGTGACAATTACGTTGTAGATTTGATCGTCTCCTAGTAGGGTGCCTGGTTGGCCTAGTTCTGCTCGGATTAATAGGCTGAGGGCGGTTCCAACTATTCCAGCTCATGCTCCGAAGATTAGGTAGAGGGTGCCAATGTCTTTATGGTTGGTTGAGAATAGTCATCGGTTAATGAAAGTCACAGGTAAGATGGCTGAGTGTTATAGGCGTTAGGCTGTAGTCCTTTTTACAGAGGTTTAATTCCTCTTCTTATCGGTCCTGTAGTGAAGTTCACGGTGAGTTGCAAACTCATTAATGTACATTGTGTGTGCCGGGATCTAGGTAGGCTGAAGCTCGCTGGTTTGGGCGCCTAGCTGTTAACTAGGAGTATATGGGATCGAGGCCCGTCAGCCTAGGCTAAGGCTCTGGCTTAATTAAAGCATCTGAGTTGCATTCAGGGGATGCAGGTTAATGGCCTGCGAGTCTTAACAGAAACTAAGAGGGTCTAGCTCTTATTTAAGGCTTTGAAGGCCTTCGGTTTGGGGTTATCCTAAGTTTCTTAGATGAGGGCGAGGGTTATTGGGGATAATGGTAGTAGGAGGGCTGATATAGAAGAGAGTGTAGCGATTAGGGTGTTTGCAGGTTTGTTAGTGTACCATTGTTTTATGTGGTTTGTGGGGTTAGGTGGGAGGGTGATTGTTGCATAGTAGGTCAGGCGAAGGTAGAAAAATAAGCTTAGTAGAGATAGGATGGCGATGATTGTAGCGGGGGCGGTCATTTCTTGCTTGGAGAGTTCTTGGATGGTGAGTCATTTGGGTAGGAAGCCTGTTAGCGGGGGTAGGCCTGCTAGTGATAGCAGTGTCATTATTAGGGTTGTGTTGAGTGTGGGGGCCTTTGTTCAGGAGGTTATCATCGTTGATAGTTTGAAGGATTTTGTGGTGTTAAGTGTCAAGAAGACGGCACCGGTTATAATGCAGTAGATGTAAAAGGTTATAAGTGTTAGTTTTGGGTTGTAGATGAGGATAATACTTATTCATCCCAGGTGGGAGATTGATGAGAAGGCTAAGATTTTTCGAATTTGTGTTTGGTTTAGTCCCATTCATCCCCCCAATGCGGCCGAGGCAATTGCTATTGTGGTAAGTAGGGTTGGGTTTAGTGAGTGTGATGTGAGGAAGAGGATGGTGATTGGAGGAAATTTTATTACGGTTGATAGGAGTATGGCTGTGGTTAGAGGGGAGCCTTGTAAAACTTCTGGGAATCAAAAGTGGAATGGCACTAAGCCAAGTTTTATTGCAACTGCTGTGGTTAGTAGCAGAGATGATAGGGGGTGGTTTAATTGAGTGATATCTCATTGTCCTGTGTGTCAAGCATTGATTATGCTTGAGAAGAGAAGCAGAGTGGAGGCGGCAGCTTGAGTCAGGAAGTATTTAATTGCTGCTTCAATGGCTCGGGGGTGGTGGGATTTTGAGATAAGGGGGATGATGGCTAAGGTGTTGATTTCAAGTCCGGTCCAGGCTGTTACTCAGTGGTTGCTTGAGATGGTGATGGTTGTCCCTAGCAGGAGGCTTAAGGAGAATGTTAGTTTGGCATAGGGGTTCACTAATAAGGGAAGGAGTTAAACCATCATTTTCGGGGTATGGGCCCGATAGCTTTGCTTAGCTGACCTTATTAGGAAATAATATAAGGGGAGTATGGAGAGTTTTGATCTCTTTTGTGTGGGTTCGACTCCCACTTTTCTAATGGGGGCAGGAAATGAGAGGGTTGGTGTACCTCTATGTTCACTTTATCATAGTGACCCTTTAAACATTCAGGCACATTTCCTTAAATAAGGAGGCAGGCCTGCATAGCAAATGGGTATGCTGGTGTGTCAGAGGCAGAGTGCTAGAGTTAGTGGTAGGAAGTTTTTTCATAAGAGGTGCATGAGTTGGTCGTAGCGGAATCGAGGGTAAGAGGCGCGAATTCAGAGGAACCCTGAAGACAGGAGGAGGGTTTTTGTGGCTAGGACAATAGGAAATAGTTCGGGGGGGAGGTTTAGTATGCTTGGGTTGAAGAATAGAATGGAGGTTAGAGCGTTTATTAATATGATGTTGGCGTACTCGGCGAGGAAGAATAGAGCGAAGGGGCCAGCAGCGTATTCTACGTTGAATCCGGAGACTAGTTCTGACTCCCCCTCCGTCAGATCGAATGGGGCTCGGTTTGTCTCGGCGAGAGTGGAAATGTATCATATTATGGCAAGGGGCCAGGAGGAGAAGATTAAGTATAGGGGTTCTTGGGTGGTGGCTAGGGTATTGAGGGTGTAGTTTCCGGTTAGGATAATTACGGAGAGAAGAATGATGGCAAGGGTTACTTCGTAAGAGATGGTTTGGGCTACTGCTCGTAGGGCTCCGATTAGGGCGTATTTGGAGTTTGAGGCCCAGCCCGATCATAGAATTGAGTACACTGCTAGGCTTGATATTGCTAGGAGGAATAGGAGGCCTAGGTTGAGGTCGGCGAGGGAGAATGGAAGGGGCAGCGGGATTCAAATTGTTATTGCTAGTAGGAGGGCGAGCATTGGGGTTGCAATAAATAAAAGGGGGGAGGATGTTGATGGGCGGATCGGTTCTTTAATAAATAGTTTTACCCCATCTGCTATTGGCTGGAGAAGTCCAAAGGGGCCTACGATGTTAGGTCCTTTGCGAGCTTGTATGTAGCTTAGTACTTTTCGCTCTACTAGAGTTAAGAAGGCCACTGCGATTAGGATGGGGATGATGTAGGAGAGGGATATGGTGAGGTGTGTGATGGGTTGGGGTCAAGTCATTTGAGGGGGGAGCTAGGGAGAGGATTTGAACCTCTGGGTAAAGGGCTTAAGCCTTCTGCATTTGCCAAGCTCTGCCACGCTAGCTATCCTTTTCTAGGATGGGTTAAGGGCGCTCTTTTTGTAATTTAGTTGCATTCATTACTTAAGGAGGGGGCGTGCTTGTTGTATTGGCCCCACTTTTCCGGTCCTTTCGTACTAGGAAGAGTCAATCATAGATAGAAACCGACCTGGATTGCTCCGGTCTGAACTCAGATCACGTAGGACTGTTAATCGTTGAACAAACGAACCCTTAATAGCGGCTGCACCATTAGGATGTCCTGATCCAACATCGAGGTCGTAATCCTCCTCGTCGATAGGGGCTCTTGAAGGAGATTGCGCTGTTATCCCTGGGGTAGCTTGGTTCATTGGTCAGGTAAATACTGGGTCTGGTTGCTGTTAGCACTTTGGGGGGTAGCACTTAGTAAGATTTGTGGTCTTATGTTTGGAGGTTTTGTTGTTCTCCAAGGTCGCCCCAACCAAAAAATGTCAGTCAATGCTCTATGAACGGTGGGCCTTTTAGGTTTTGTGTGGTGGAGGTGACTGTTGATTTTTAAGTTCCACAGGGTCTTCTCGTCTTATGTGGGTATTCTCGCTTTTGCACGGGAAGATCAATTTCACTGATTATCTACAAGAGACAGTTGAGATCTCGTTTAGCCATTCATACAGGTCTCGATTTATGAGACAATTGATTGCGCTACCTTCGCACGGTTAGGATACCGCGGCCGTTAAACATAGTGTCACCGGGCAGGCGTCACCTTCAATACTTGTGTGGCTGAAGGCTATGTTTTTGGTAAACAGTCGGGCCTCGGGGTTGCCTAGTTCCTTTTGTAGATTTTAATCTTTCTAGTTCGCGCTCCTGGGTGGGGGTAACAGGCTTGAGAATACATGTTCTTGTTGGAGTTGAGGTATTTTAGTCTGTTAATAATTTGTGGATGTAAGTTTGCGCTGATTAGAGGGAGGGAAGTCCCAAGTTACTCATTCTAGCATTGATTCTTCTATTGGTATAGGTTGGCCCGTTGGGGGTAAGGGAGTTATGTTGTCGGGGTATTTTTGCTGGACGAGCTTTGACGCACTCTTTGTTGGTGGCTGCTTGAGGGCCCACAGATTAGTAGGCAGGGGGACTTTATCCGCTAGGGGAGGTTGTATTCTTTTTTAAAGGAGCTGTACCTCCTTTAAATTACTCCTGGCCGACCACAGGGGGGTGAGGGCATCCTTCAGGGGCGGGCCGGGGCCGAACTTAAATTCATTTCACGGGCAACCAGCTATCACCCAGCTCGGTTGGCTTTTCACCCCTACTAGCAAGTCATCCCACTCTTTTGCAACAGAGACGGGTTCGCTCAGAATAGCTGCTTGCAAGTAGCTCGCTTGGGTTTCGGGGGGGCAAGCTTAAATTCATTTTGCTTGGTTGTTCTTGCTAAATCATGATGCAAAAGGTACAAGGGTTAATCTTTGCTGCTTGTGGCTTAGGGTTTTCACTGTTATTTCACCTCTCCCTTACGGTACAGTCTTGCTATAGCGCCAGGTAGTTCTTTTCTATCGCCTATACTAGGATGTTGAGAATGTTTTAGTTTGGGGTTGATAATTGCTTTTTGGTGCTCAATGCGTGTGGTGGTTGGGCTGGGGGGTGGCTTCAAGGCAATCTGTGTGGCTGCAGATATCTCTCAGGTGTAAGCTGAGCGCTTTGGTGTTATAGCTATGCCTTGGTATGCTAAGTGCACCTTCCGGTACACTTACCTTGTTACGACTTACCTCATCTCTGGCTAGGAATTTGTGTTAGATACTTATATGAGTAGCTTGCGAGGAGGGTGACGGGCGGTATGTACGTGCCCCGGGGCCAGCTTTAAGGTGGCACTGTGGTCCAGCTTTACTGCTAAATCCTCCTTCTGGGGGAATTTCATGCCCCCTTTCGTAGTTTTCTAGGTTAGAAAATGTAGCCCATTTCTTCCGCTCTATGGGCTATACCTTGACCTGTCTTTTTAGCGTGGTTAGGGCTATCGTGTTCACTGCTGTTCTTTCAAGATAGGTGGACTGGCGACGGCGGTATGTAGGCTGAATGGGCAAAGAGCGGCCGGGTGTAGCGTGGGTTATCGATTATAGAACAGGCTCCTCTAGGTGGGTTTGGGGCACCGCCAAGTCCTTAGAGTTTTAAGCGTTTGTGCTCGTAGTTCTCAGGCGGACACTTTGGTTAGGGAAGTGTCAGGATTTAGGGCTAAGCATAGTGGGGTATCTAATCCCAGTTTGCGCCTTAGCTTTCGTGACAGTAATTAGGTCGTGTTAGCTAGGATCTTCTTTCTGGGGTTCTTCTGCACATCTTGTGCTTATGACAGCTCAGTTGTGTTTTGGTCCTAGCTGTGGCGATATCATCATGTCACTCTTTACGCCGTGTTGCCGTTGGTTTGGGTTTCTTGTATGACCGCGGCGGCTGGCACAAGATTAACCAGCCCTGGGCTTGCCATAACTAAGTCAAGTTTACACTTATTGCTTAATATTAATTACTGCTGAGTACCCGTGGGGGTGTGGCTGGGCAAGGTGTCTTGGGCTGACGATTAAGTGTGCCTGATACCTGCTCCTTTCGTCTTTGTAAGATGGTTGAGGGCATTTACACTGGAGCGCGGATACTTGCATGTATATGTTTGGCAATAATCAACGGTAAGGTTAGGACTAAGTCTTTTGTCCTTGGACATTTTGTTGGTGTCGTCTTAGCATCTTCAGTGCTATGCTTTGGGTTTAAGCTACAGGGAC